GATGACTTACGCCTTACCATGGCGTTACTCTACCGCTGAGTTAAAAGGGCTTATTTGATTGAATTCTTGAATGGGTTACTATGTGGATACAATATATATATATCCATATCCAATCTCTATGTATATAGAATTCTATGTATATAGAATATTATATATATTATTCCAATATATATACAGTATATATATATATATACATATATACATATGGTAGACTCATACTTGCTAGTATATACATATCGTAGACTCATACTTGCTAGTGGGTTTTTATTCAATAAAAAAATTGATTTACCCAGCAAGTCTAAGGTAAAATGTAATGAATTGTTTCAAGACCGAACCTAATTCCGTTTCTTTCATTGAATGAATTGATTTCCATCACAATAAAGTTCACAATAAAGTTCACTTACACGTACACCTACCAATTCGGCATAAATTTCAAGGTATTTCATCAAGTCCTGTGATCAAGAAATTATCTAAAATGCTTTGAATTTTTTTAGGGGACAAGACAGGTAGAATTTTTTCATCACGCTTACTGTTTATTTTTTTTCATCACGCTTACTGTTTATTAATTCCCTTCTTTTATTGTGAGATATTCTTATCTCATCTTAACAAAAAATGAATCAATGAATGGAAGAATGAAAGCGAAAAAAGTGGAACTTAACCCCTTTTTTTTGGACCAGGGACTCCCCGAAAACCCTAGACTTTTTTAGTATTAGAGTATTAGAGTATTAGTATTATTTACACTTTTTTATATTAGACGAAATAAATATAGATTTCGATACTAGATTTAGATTTTTTTATATATCTATATTTTTATATATCTAGATTTCTATTTTATATATAGATATAGAGATAGAGTAGAGAATGCCCATTCTAATGAGATTCATGAATATGAATGACGAATCAACAAGTTATCCGCAATTAGGAAAAGCGGAAAGATTCCTCGGATCTAATCATACATTGACAATTTAAAAAAACTATTGATACTATGATCATAGTATCATGACGGTTAGACAAATGGGCCCCCATCGTCTAGCGGTTCAGGACATCTCTCTTTCAAGGAGGCGGCGGGGATTCGATTTCCCCTGGGGGTGGGGGACTAGGAAAGGAAGTTGATCACGAATTCCCAATAGTCTTACAAGCGATTCCTCCTGGGTCGATGCCCGAGCGGTTAATGGGGACGGACTGTAAATTCGTTGGCAATATGTCTACGCTGGTTCAAATCCAGCTCGGCCCAAAAATTCCCCAATCTGCCACGTATAATCCCCGCGCCCCTTAAAAATACTCGATACGGAGATAAACAATCCAAATTTCTGCTAGATCCCTTATTTCTCTGGGATTGTAGTTCAATTGGTCAGAGCACCGCCCTGTCAAGGCGGAAGCTGCGGGTTCGAGCCCCGTCAGTCCCGACGGATCCACTAAATACATCAATCAATTCGAAAGGGGGCCAGGGGCAGAATTGCATTCCCCCCAAAAGAAAGATCCCTTTTGATTTTCTTTGTGGTAGGAGATGGGCGGATTGGATTAATATAATTTTCGGTAGCATTATAGTAAGCATTCCAAGAAATGCCGGATCTTTTTTTTTGATTGTTCCCGATCCGTGGAATAGAATACTATATTCTTTTTTTGGAGAGGGGCACACATACACAAATGGAATTCACAATAAAAAATGAATTTAACAAGATTCCCCTAAGAGAAAGAGAATTAGAAGACTTTTCTAGATTAAACAATTTCTCTTTATGGCCCTGGTTTTATATAACCTCAATTACTAATTAAAAAATGGATTGCATTCAAATTGCACGCTGAGCCTTTGATATATACCCAGTACTAATAATCTACGGAAGGGGGTAAAGGGCAGAGATCCTCTTAGCAATTTTAGTTTCTTTCTTGTTTTGATTTGGAACTATGTGACTAATGGAAGTGGAAGGGCAATCTGATGATACTTCATGAGATCATTGTACATAGAGTAGTTATAGAAAAAAAGAGCGGAAACAGACGATAAATAAAGGAATTGGGGATTGGGTCCGGAATACAAGCTGGGTTCGGTATGGATAAAAAAACTTCCTATGTTATACTATTCCATTTTCGACGAGAAATTGATTTGACAGCTCAGATATTGTTATTCATGATATTCATCCGATTCAAAACCAGCGAGATTAAGATTAAGAGGGAATAAATTCATTGAATTTACAAGTGAAAAGTTTATCATCTCTATGGGACTAAATCCCGAGTTATTGCGAAGTAAAAAAAGATTAGATTATGGAAGTAAATATTCTTGCATTTGTTGCTACTGCACTATTCATTCTAGTTCCTACCGCCTTTCTACTTATCATTTATGTAAAAACAATCAGTCAAAATGATTAATTAATTAATCATTAATTTGAAATTTCAATTAAACTTTACTTCTGAGTTCTTATCAAAAATTGAAGAAATAAAATGAAAAGGATTGCAATTTTTGCGTCTTAAATGAAACTTAAATGAAATAAGCGGACTATAATCCGCAGTATTCTAATAGATAGATCGTATGGTCGAAAGAAATAGATGAATCTTTCGACCATATGATCTATTGGTATTATTGTAGTGTATAAAGTTGTACTCTAGAATATTGTACTCTAGAATAAAGGTAGAGGCTAAATCTAGATTAATATACTTAATATACAATAATATACAATATTATATATGTATGTATTATATATGTATGTGGATATCAATTCCATATATGGAATTGACATAGCACCGAATTCTATTTATTTGCTACACCTATTTGTATTTGTTTCCATCAATCTGAAATAATAGTTTTACTCTTATTCTTATGTCTTAGGGTTCTAATTACTAGTTACTAGATTTTTTCTGATGTTCAATAAAAATCTCGGTATCTATCAAAAGAAATAAATCAATAAAGGAAAAACGATAGGTATTTCTATTAATAAAAAAAAATTATTAGTAAAAATTCCGAAGAAGTAGTTGATTGAACCATCAACAGGAGTTTCATGGGCACTTCTCGTAGTTCGAAAAGGAAGAGTAAACCTTCTGTTAACGCCTAGAACCATGATATGAAATGTGAGTCGATAAAGCCTAAATAAAATTTCTAAAATTAGAAAGCAGTCGGTAAATGTGCGATATGCCACTCGCCTGAGGGAAGATCCTCCTCTCTATATTATCTCGTTAGACAACCGCTATGTTTATACACTTTCTCATAGAAAGTGCGTATACACTTAACAAAACGACTTCTTCTTTGACTTCTTTGAACAGTAAACCGGGAAACAAATAAAATAATAATAAAAAGGTCGGGTTTTCCTTAGTATCCATCTAGAAGCCTGGTAAGAGCTCCTCGATTGAAATAAAAAATTTAGGAAAAATTTGATTGGACTAAATTTCCTATCATTTAGATCCCTTTCGAAATACAAAGATAGGAGAAATATCTCTTTAATTGAAGAGTATGATTCATATAATACATTACTTCATCCGAATCCAATGGAATTCAAAATGAAGATCTTTTTATTTTCGTTTGAAATAGTTAAAAACCCGTTGCAGAACGATCTATAAAACAGTTGATACAGTTTGATTCCCCAACTCAATTAGTAATACCCCTAGAGTCCACTTCTTCCCCACACTACGAGCGAAAGGGAAAATGTAAAGACTACCATTAAAGCAGCCCAAGCGAGACTTACTATATCCATGTGAATTATGTCCCCTTATTTCTATAACTATGAAGGAGTTATTCCATCATTCCTCACTAATAATAGTATAGTGGAAGCGGGGGCGCAGAGTCAAAAGGGGATTCTGATCGAACACTATTGATAAACCAATTCACTAAATCCACTTATTTTTTATATTCTAAATTTTTTTTTATTATAAATATAAATTCTATTATAAATATAAATTCCTATATCTATATGATGATTTGCAATCAGGAAAAATGAAGCATAAGCAAAATACATAGTAACATCTCGGGGAAATGCTCCTAATGGAACGCATAGGAATAATAAGTTTTGTTGATCCTCATAAGTAAAACAAAATAAGTAAAAAAAGCGGATAATCCTTTACTTTTTCTTTTGCCCTTTACTAGAATTTAAATTCAAAGTGAATTATCCATCCAATCGAATATTGATTGGATACCTGAGGACTGAGAAGTTTTTGGGAGTCCGTCGTATATGTCGTATATGTATATAAAGTATCTTCTGTCCCCCCACCACTATTGGAATTGAATTCTATTTCCTATCCAGGCTCTCCAATCTAATTGGAGGTCCAGCCATTCGGCACTAGATTAGTAGTACAGCGATTAGTGATTAGTGGAATCTCGAAGTCTTGATAACCCGTCTACCATTAGAATATTTCTAGAATATTTCCTTAAATCCTAGATACGAGGATTTACAGAAAAACCCCACCCCAGCCGGATGCTTCGAATCAAACAAATATCAACGGTCCGCTTCTGCTCGGAAATACTTCGGCGAGTTATATCAGCAGACCAGAAGAAGATATTTCGAGTCTTTTGTTTTGTTGATCAGGCGACACCCGGATTTGAACTGGGGAAAAAGGATTTGCAGTCCCCCGCCTTACCACTCGGCCATGCCGCCAAAATGATAGAAAATATATGACGCAGTACGGAACTTTCTTTTATTGGATTTTCACCTTGAGTTCCGTTTTTCTTAACTTCTAACCCTTTTCTTTCCTAATTATACAAAAAATCCTTCCCGCCTTTTGATTGTATTGGATTCACCCATCTCAAAATAGCCAACTTCTCTCACTTTCTATTGAAAAATCAAATGTGGATTTTCATTCGCAAAAGTAAAAATTTATGAAAAATTGGAACCCTTAACTATTGACTGCTGACTGCAAATTCATGAACGATTTGAATCTCAAAATTGGATTTTCTTTTCCTAATGACACGAGAAAATACAAATTGATACATCAGCATTCTTCTCAATTTTCCATTATAACAACAATTATGAGTCTATGTAAACCCCAGAGTCGAAATTGTTACACAGATATTTATTATCTTT